TCCCCTTACATTATAAAAAAAATTACAGTAAAAAAAAATCCGATAGATAATATTTTTATAAATAAAATTCATAGTCTTTTTTATAATAATTATAATTTTCACAAATTTGAACCGAAAATAGATCCATTTGATACAAAATCAGTATCAACCAAAATTTGCCATTTCAAAAGTAAATTTGCTGGAGAATTAATGCAAAATCTGAAAAGAAGTTCTTTACTTACAGAACAAGAAAAAATGGATTCAGAAGATCAAGAAAAATTTTTAAAATTTTTTGCTGATGCAATCATCGCCGATTCCTTTATTTACCATATTCAAAAAAAATCTATTGGAATAAAAGAAATTAGTAAAAAAGTTCTTCGATGGTCATACAAATTAATCGACGAATTAGAACAAGAAGAAAAATTTGAAGACAAAGGTTTAGGATCAGAGGTTCAAATTCGCTCAAGAACACCTAACATCGTAGTAATTTTTATTGATAATGAAGAGAATGAGGATACCATAAATAAATTGGATCAAACAAACGAAACGACTTCGATAGAATATTCACAACAATCAGATTTTCGTCGAGATGTAATCAAAGGTTCTATGCGTGTTCAAAGACGTAAAATAGCTATTTCTAAACTATATCAAGCAAATATACGTTCCCCGCTTTTTTTAGACAGAATGAAAAAATCTGCTTTTTTTGGTATTGATTTTTCCGATCTAATTAAACGAATTTTTAAAAATCGCATGAAAAAAAAACCGAAATTTCAAATTTTGGATTATACAAAAAAAGAAAGAAAGGGAGGAGATAAAAAAAACGAATACGAAATAAAAAAAGAACGAAATGAAGAAAAAAACCGAAAAAAAGTAAAGCAAATCTGGGAAATTAGTATATTTACTCAAATAACAAGGAGTTTGCTGTTACTAATTCAATCACTTCTTAGAAAATATATTTTCTTGCCTTTATTGATAATAATAAAAAATATTGGACGTGTATTATTATTTCAAAATCCTGAGTGGATCGAAGATTTTAAAGAATGGAATAGAGAAATACATATTAAATGTACCTATAATGGTGTTCAATTATCAGAAAAAACATTTCCTAAAAATTGGTTAATAGACGGTATTCAGATAAAGATAATATCTCCTTTCTGTCTAAAACCTTGGCGAAAGTCTTGGATACAACATTCTCATCAAGTGAAAGAGAAAGGAAAAAATAAAAAAAATAATTTTTGTTTTTTAACAGTTTGGGGAATGGAAACCCAACTTCCTTTTGGTTCTCCTCGAAAACGACCTTCGTTTTTTAAACCTATTTTTAAAGAATTAAAAAAAAAAAAAAAAAGAATGATAAATAAGTGTTTACAAGTTCTAAAAATTATTAATGAAAAACGAAAATTGTTTCTATTTATAAGAATACCAAATCAAATAGAAAATAATAAACGGATTATTCAAAGTTTTTCATTTTTGAAAACAATAATAAAAAAAACTTCAATTGTAAATCCAACTGAAGAATCGAATGAAATAAAAATTGAAAAAATAAAAAAAGAAACAAATTCTCTAATCAATAATCAGATTCATATAATTCAAAAATCGCCCACTCAAACCCAATTCAGGAATTCGACAAATTATTCCGTAACAGAAATAAAATTAAAAGATCTGGCAAATCGAACAAAAATAATCAGAAATCAAATAGAAAAAAGTACAAAAGATAATAAAAAGAGAATACCAAGAAAAATTAGTTCTAACAAAACGCGTTATGGTGTTAAAAGATTCGAATCGCACAAAAATATTAGTCAAATATTTAAGAGAGCAAATGTTCGATTAATCTGTAAATTAAGTTATTTTCTAAAATTTTTGAAAGAAAAAATATATATGGACATGTTTCTATATATTTTTAATATTGTAATAATTAATACAGAACTTTTTCTTGAATTAACAAAAAAATTAATTGAAAAATCCATTTGCAATAATAAAACAAGTCAAGAAAGAATTGATACAACAAATAAAAATACAATGAAATTTCTTTCGGCTATAACAAAATCATTTTTCCAATTTAGTAGTAATCGAAATAGGAATTCAAAAATTCATTATGATTTTTCTTTTTTGTCCCAAGCCTATGTATTTTACAAATTATCACAAATAAAAATAAGAAACTTATATAAATTAAGATCTGTCCTTCAATATCATGGAACCTTTTTATGTCTTAAAAAGGAAATAAAAGATTTTTTTGAAACACAGGGAATAATTCCCTACAAACTAAAAACTCAAAGACTTCCAAATTTGGAAATGAATCAATGGAAAAAATGGTTAAAGAGTCATTATCAATATGATTTATTTCAGATAAAATGGTCGCAATTAGTACCACAAAAATCACGAAATACAGTTAATTGTAAGGTTGAAAATAAAAATTTTAAAAACAAATGGAATTTATCTGAAAAAGAACAATTAATTAATTACCAAAATACCAATAATTCGGAAATACATTTATTGAAATTATCAGATCAAAAAGATAATTTCAAAAAAAACTATAGGTATGACGTTTTATCATTTCAATTTCTTGATTATACAGATAAGACAGATAAGAAGGATTTATACCGTTATGGCTTACCACTCAAAAAAAACCAAGACTTTGTTTATCCATATAATTACAAACCACATAAAGACAAATTAGTTGATATGTGGTGGAGTATCCCTATCACTAATTATTTAGGAATAAGTAATATTATGGATATAGAGAAAAATACAGATAGAAAATATTTAGATTGGAAATTTCTCCATTTTTCTCTTAGAAAAAAAAATGACATTGGAACTTGGGTCGATATCAGTACGATCAATAATAAAAATACTAAGACTGAACTAAAGAATTATCAAATTTTTGATAAAATAAACAATAAAGGTATTATTTATTGTCCAATTTATCAAAAAATCAAACGATCTCATCAACAAAAAAATCCTTTTGATTGGATGGGAATGAACGAAGAAATATTAAGTTATCCTATATCAAATCTAGAATCTTGGTTCTTCCCAGAATTTTTCTTACTTTATAATGCATATAAAATAAAACCTTGGGTTATACCAATTAATTTACTTTTTTCAAATTGTATTGAAAATCAAAATATTAATAGAAAGAGAAAAAAAAATCCTTTTAGATCATCAAATGAAAAAAAAATTATTGAATTAGATAATAAAAATCATGACGAAAACAAATTTGTAGAACAAGAAAATGTTGAAGTCCAAGAGAACTTTGAATCTGGTTTCTCAAACCAACAAAAAAATATTGAAGAAAGTTATACGGAATCAGATATAAAAAAACCTATAAAAAAAAAACAAGATAAGAGTAGTACAGAAGCAGAATTATATTCTTTCCTGAAAAGGTATTTTCTTTTTCAATTGAAATGGAATAATTCTTTCAAACAAAAATTGATCAAAAATATCCAAATATATTCTTTCTTACTTAAAGTGAAAAACCCAAGAGAAATTACCATATCCTCTGTTGAGGAAAGCGAAATGAATCTGAATATAATGCGTATTCCTACAGATTTAGCTATTAAAGAATTTATGAAAAAGGGGATAGTTATTATTGAACCTATTCGTCTGTCTATAAAGGAAAATGGACAATTTATCCTGTATCAAACCCTAAATATTTCATTAGTTCATAAGAGTAAACGCCAAAATAATCAAAAAAGATACAACGAAAATGTTGCTAAGAATAATTTGTATGAATTGGTTCCAAGATATCAAAAGATCATGAAAAGTAGAGATAAAAACTATTATGATTTGCTTGCTCCGGAAAATATTTTATCTGCTAGGTATCGTAGAAAATTAAGAATTCTAATTTGTTTTCATTCAAGGAATAATAATGGTTTGAATAAAAAACCCGTATTTTGCAATAGGACTGGGATAAAAAACTGTAGTCAATTTTTTGATGAAAGCACAGACTTTTATCGAAATAAAAATCAACTTAGAAAATTGAAATTTTTTCTTTGGCCTAATTATCGCTTAGAAGATTTAGCTTGTATGAATCGTTATTGGTTTGATACTAATAACGGCAGTCGTTTTAGTATATTAAGAATACATATGTATCCACGATTAAAAATTAATTTATAAAATTTTATCTTATATAGAATTAGAAAAATATCTTATATTATAATTAGATAAATAATAAAAAAATGTACACACGTGTTATCTAACATTCAATTCCAATACATGATACCAATTAGATGACGTATGCATAAACGAATCAACAGAATTTTCTTTATTTATTTTATCAACGAAAATAAATAAAGAAAATTCCGATTTCGGATTCTATTCTTGTGTAGATTATATTAAAATCGTTAGCATTATTACCGATCGGTAAAATTCCATATTTGGTAAACATTTAAAAGGAAGGTTAAAGATTTATGACAAAAAATTCATTCGTATCCGTTATTTTGCATGAAGAAAAAGAAGAAAACTGGGGGTCTGCTGAATTTCAAGTATCCCGTTTTACCAATAAAATACGAAGACTTACTTCACATTTAGAATTGCACAAAAAAGACTATTCATCTCAAAGGGGTCTACGAAAAATTCTTGGAAAACGTCAACGACTGCTGTCTTATTTGTCGAAAAAAAATGGAACACATTATAAAGAATTAGTTAGTCAATTAAATATTCGAGAGGTAAAAACACGTTAATTTTAAGAGTTGTTTTGAATTATTTGATTTATTAGATCTTGAATTTTAATGAACTTCTTTTTGTTTTCAGCAATTCATGAAAAATAATGAATCGGGGAAAAACCTATGACGGTACCAATTACAAGAAAAGACCTCATGATAGTCAATATGGGCCCTCACCACCCATCAATGCATGGTGTTCTCCGACTCATCATTACTTTAGATGGTGAAGATGTTATCGATTGTGAACCAATATTGGGTTATTTACACAGAGGAATGGAAAAAATTGCGGAAAATCGAACAATTATACAATATCTGCCTTATGTAACACGTTGGGATTACTTAGCTACTATGTTCACAGAAGCAATAACAGTAAATGGACCAGAACAATTGGGAAATATTCAAATACCTAAGAGAGCTAGTTATATTAGAGTAATTATGTTAGAGTTAAGTCGTATAGCTTCTCATTTGTTATGGCTTGGCCCTTTTATGGCAGATATTGGCGCACAGACCCCCTTTTTCTATATTTTTAGAGAAAGAGAATTGATATATGATTTATTCGAAGCTGCCACCGGTATGAGAATGATGCATAATTATTTTCGTATCGGAGGAGTAGCTGCCGATCTACCTTATGGATGGATAGATAAATGTTTAGATTTTTGTGATTATTTTTTAACAGGGATTGATGAATATCAAAAACTTATTACACGAAATCCAATTTTTTTAGAACGAGTTGAAGGGGTGGGCATTATCAGCGGAGAAGAAGCAAAAAATTGGGGTTTATCAGGACCAATGCTACGAGCTTCCGGAATACAGTGGGATCTTCGTAAAATTGATCATTATGAGTCTTATGACGAATTTGATTGGGAAGTCCAATGGCAAAAAGAAGGAGATTCCTTAGCTCGTTATTTAATACGAATTAGCGAAATGACGGAATCCATCAAAATTATTCAACAAGCTTTAGAAGGAATCCCGGGGGGTCCTTATGAAAATTTAGAAATACGACGCTTTAATAGAATAAAAAATTCTGAATGGAATGATTTCGAATATCGATTCATTAGTAAAAAACCGTCTCCTGCTTTTGAATTGTCGAAACAAGAACTTTATGTTAGAGTTGAAGCCCCAAAGGGAGAATTGGGAATCTTTTTGATAGGAGACCGAAGTGTTTTTCCTTGGAGATGGAAAATTCGCCCACCGGGTTTTATCAATTTGCAAATTCTTCCTCAGTTAGTTAAAAAAATGAAATTGGCTGATATTATGACAATATTAGGTAGCATAGATATCATTATGGGAGAAGTTGATCGTTGAAATGACAATTGATACACCAGAAATACAAACTATCAATTCTTTTTCAAAATTGGAATCCTTAAAGGAGATTTATGGGATTATATGGATACTTGTCCCTATTGTGATTCTCGTATTGGGAATCACAATAGGTGTACTAGTGATTGTGTGGTTAGAAAGAGAAATATCCGCGGGTATACAACAACGTATTGGACCTGAATACGCCGGTCCGTTGGGAATTCTTCAAGCTCTAGCAGATGGGACAAAACTACTTTTTAAAGAGAACCTTCTTCCATCTAGGGGGGATATACGTTTATTTAGTATCGGGCCTTCTATAGCAGTTATATCAATTTTACTAAGTTATTCAGTAATTCCTTTTGGCTATCGCCTTGTTCTAGCCGATCTCAGTATTGGCGTTTTTTTATGGATCGCCATTTCAAGTATTGCTCCAATTGGACTTCTTATGTCAGGATATGGATCAAATAATAAATATTCTTTTTTAGGTGGTCTACGGGCTGCTGCCCAATCAATTAGTTACGAAATACCATTAACACTATGCGTGTTATCAATATCTCTACGTGTGATTCGTTGAGACATAAGTCTTCTTCTATTTTCCGTTTCTACGAAGAATAAAATTTAAACGTATTGAATAGATATCTTTATTTTTTTATTCCCTCCTCAAGTTAATAAACTAAATCAGATAGTTAAATGAGTGAAAGAAAACGGCTTCGAAATTTGCCGTAAAAAATTTGAATCTCATTTCCCAGGTACATGGATAAAAAAAATAAATATAAGCAGTCAAAGCTGTTTACCCCAAGATTGATTTATTAATCATCAGGACTTGAAGCGGGTTGAAAAAATAAACTTTATGTAATTTTTACTATCTTTTTTAGGAATTACCATAAAGATTGAACAAAAAAAAGCAGTGGATGATTAGGAACACAAAAGTACACAAAGGATTCGTAATAGAAATTATGTTAAGTTATCCGAAAAAACATTTATATATAATATAAAGAAATACTAAATTGGTGTTTGAAATTGGTAGAAATAATCAAGTAGTACTCCAAAAAATTCCGATCCAGAATATGCTCCTATCCACCAATTAATTGAATGACTATCAGGAACGAAGTAATTCTTTACTTTGTTTGATTTTAAGCCTAAATAAAAGAAATAAGAGGAACAAAAAAATAAAATACGTAATTGCCAAAAATATTCATGGAAATGAAATTTTTGTCACGTCATAAATTATGAATGTTTAATCTTTTTCTAAATCGAAAATAGTATAATTTAAAATTCTTTTTGGTAAAAAGAGTATTTTATTAAAGAATAAAATTAATACTCAAGAAAAATAAATAAAAAACTTGAAATTCTTAAACTTAAAGTAAAGAATGAGATCAATTCCGAAGCACTTTTTTAGAGTATAGCCGACAGAATTTCATTGGTTTAATTCAGGAACTTTTGATTAATTTTTACTTTATGTATTCTCCAAACTAAAGAATATCAAATAGGTCCTTAGATTTATTTATGGCTCTCGAGGAGCCGTATGAGGTGAAAATCTCATGTACGGTTCTGTAATAGCGATGATAAGAGTAATCTTATTATCGACTATGATTATCTAACAGTTCAAGTACAGTTGATATAGTTGAGGCCCAGTCAAAATATGGTTTTTGGGGATGGAATTTGTGGAGGCAACCTATAGGATTTATTGTTTTTATAATTTCTTCTCTAGCAGAATGTGAGAGATTGCCTTTTGATTTACCAGAAGCCGAAGAAGAATTAGTAGCAGGTTATCAAACAGAATATTCGGGTATAAAATTCGGTTTATTTTATGTTGCTTCCTATCTAAATCTACTAGTCTCTTCGTTATTTGTAACAGTCCTTTACTTGGGCGGTTGGAATCTTTTTAGTCCATATATATTCATGAATGAATTTTTTGAAATAAACAAAGCATATGAAGTCTTTGGAACTATAATTGGTATTTTCATTACATTATCAAAAACTTTTTTATTCTTGTTCATTTCTATCGCAGCAAGATGGACTTTACCTAGACTAAGAATGGACCAATTATTAAATCTTGGATGGAAATTTCTTTTACCTATTTCTTTAGGTAATCTATTATTAACAACTTCTTTCCAACTCCTTTCATTATAAATAAAAAAAAAAACTATTTGATTTTTATTTGCTAACTTGTATCAAACAAGAGAAAGAAACAAAATCCAATTTTTGATTTTTACTATATGTTCCCTATGATAACTGGATTTATCAATTATGGTCAACAAACAGTACGGGCGGCAAGGTACATCGGTCAAGGTTTTATGATTACCTTATCTCATGCCAACCGTTTACCTGTAACTATTCAATACCCTTATGAAAAATTGATAACATCGGAGCGTTTTCGTGGTCGAATCCACTTTGAATTTGATAAATGCATTGCTTGTGAAGTATGTGTTCGTGTATGTCCTATAGATCTACCTGTTGTAGATTGGAAATTGGAAACGGATATTCGAAAGAAACGATTGCTTAATTACAGTATTGATTTTGGAATCTGTATATTTTGTGGTAATTGTGTTGAGTATTGTCCAACAAATTGTTTATCAATGACTGAAGAATATGAACTTTCTACTTATGATCGTCACGAATTAAATTATAATCAAATTGCCCTGGGTCGTTTACCAATATCAATAACGGATGATTATACAATTCGAACAATTTTGAATTCGCCTCAAACAAAAGGGAAATCTGATGATTGAAGAACAATTACAAATTACTAATATTACTAAGGTTCTTCCATTTTTTTTTAATTGAAATTTTTAAATTGTATTTGATTACTAACTAAACATCTCGACTATTTACTAGAATCTATTGGTTGATGAAAATTGCAACTTAATTTGTTTTGTCTTGAAAATATGTTTACTGTAATTGTAATAATTGCAAAGAGTTTCGACTCCTTCCGATAAAAAAAATACGACAATTCGAATAAGTTTACCTACATCAAGTCCTATACATTAGGAGTTAGCAATTAAGAACACATGAACCTCCTTTTTCCTGTTCAAGTCAATAAGATCATGAAAAATTCCGATTTTTTTATCTCTTATTTTACATATAATGGATTTACCCGGACCAATACATGATTTTCTTTTAGTCTTTCTGGGGTCAGGTCTTATATTAGGGGGTCTGGGAGTGGTATTATTTACCAATACCATTTTTTCTGCCTTTTCGCTGGGATTGGTTCTTGTTTGTATATCTTTATTATATATTCTAGCAAATTCTCATTTTGTAGCTTCTGCACAACTCCTTATTTACGTGGGCGCTATAAATGTTTTAATAATATTTGCTGTAATGTTTATGAATGGACCAGAATATGACAATGATTTTCATCTTTTTACTGTTGGGGACATAGTTACTTCATTGGTTTGTACAAGTCTTTTTATTTCATTAATTTATACTATTTTAAATACGTCATGGTATGGGATTATTTGGGCTACAAGATCAAGCCAAATTCTAGAACAAGATTTGATAAATAATAGTCAACAAATCGGAATTCATTTATCAACAGATTTTTTTCTTCCATTTGAACTCATTTCAATAATTCTTTTAGTTTCTTTAATAGGTGCAATTGCTGTGGCTCGTCAATAAGTCATTTTTTTTTAATTATCAATCAAGATAAAAAAAATTCTATTTTATCATATTAATTTACATTCAATTTGATTCAAAATTTATGTATAAAATACTTTTAGTTCGAGTTAGATTTATTACCATTACCAACGTATTTTTTTTATCTTAATTTATTCTATTCTACCTTGTCTTGTTATATTTTAGTCAATCAAATCGGTTTCATTCTTCTTCATATTCAAATGAATCGAGATTGATAAGGAGTTGGTCAATGATGCTTGAACATGTACTTGTTTTGAGTGCCTATTTATTTTCTATGGGAATCTATGGATTAATCACGAGTCAAAATTTAGTTCGGGCTCTTATGTGTCTTGAACTTATATTGAATGCGGTTAATCTCAATTTTGTAACATTTTCGGATTTTTTTGATAGTCGTCAATTAAAAGGAAATATTTTCTCAATTTTTGTTATAGCTATTGCAGCCGCTGAAGCAGCTATTGGACTGGCTATTGTTTCTTCAATTTATCGTAATACAAAATCAACTCGTATTAATCAATCGAATTTATTGAATAAGTAGTATTTTTATTATTATATTTTATATAAACTATATTAAAATTTATTAAAATTAGAGAAATTTATATGATAATAGTCATCAATTCAAATTAAATTACTTACTAAGTACAGCACTTTAAGATTAAGATATAATAAGGCTGTAGAAAATGGAATAAATCAAAGTATTTTGGAACTCTTTTATATTTTCTAATAATTCTAAGTAAGTAATAAGCCAATCCAGAAGTAGGTTGATTAGAATAATTCTGGTAAATCATTGATTCGTCTGGTATTTGAATATGTAATTCATTTACTTTTAATTAGAACTAGATCGAAAATTTATGTTTATGAAGTTAAAAAAAATTTAGACACAATGTCACATTCAGTAAAAATTTACGATACATGTATAGGGTGTACTCAATGTGTACGAGCTTGTCCCACAGATGTATTAGAAATGATACCCTGGGATGGATGTAAGGCTAAACAAATAGCTTCCGCTCCAAGAACAGAGGATTGTGTCGGTTGTAAAAGATGTGAATCTGCTTGTCCAACAGATTTTTTAAGTGTTCGGGTTTATTTATGGCATGAAACAACTCGCAGTATGGGTCTAGCTTATTGATAGATACGTTCCAGAAAATTCCACTTCACTTGAATCCATTTATTCTATGATTGGATTTTTTTTTACCGACAAAACCCCGTACCCGAAAAGAAATATATTTCTTTTCGGGTACGGGGTTTTTTGGCTCAAGTGTATCTTGTCTTTACCACGAATTCTTTTCCTTGGTTAACAACCATTGTTATTTTGCCCATATTTTCAGGTTGTTTCATTTTCTTTCTTCCTCATAGAGGAAATAAGGTTATTAGATGGTATACTATATTTATTTCAATTTTAGAGCTCCTTCTAACCACTTATGCATTCTGTTATCATTTCCAACCGGACGATCCATTAATCCAACTAACAGAAGATTATAAATGGATCAACTTTTTTGATTTCCACTGGAGATTAGGAATAGATGGACTTTCAATAGGTCCTATTTTATTGACTGGATTTATCACTACTTTAGCGACTTTAGCGGCGTGGCCGGTTACTCGGGATTCTCGATTATTCCATTTCCTAATGTTAGCAATGTACAGCGGTCAAATAGGATTATTTGCGTCTCGAGATCTTTTACTTTTTTTTATAATGTGGGAATTAGAATTAATTCCTGTTTATCTACTTTTATCCATGTGGGGTGGAAAGAAACGTCTCTATTCAGCTACTAAATTTATTTTGTATACTGCGGGGGGTTCTATTTTTCTATTAATGGGAGTTCTGGGTGTTAGTTTATATGGTTCGAATGAGCCAACATTAAATTTTGAAACATTAATAAATCAATCGTATCCCATGGCATTAGAAATAATATTCTATATTGGATTTTTTATTGCTTTTGCTGTCAAGTTACCGATTATACCTTTACATACATGGTTACCGGATACCCACGGAGAAGCACACTACAGTACTTGTATGCTTTTAGCTGGAATCTTATTAAAAATGGGAGCATATGGATTGGTTCGAATTAATATGGAATTATTACCTCATGCTCACTCTATATTTTCTCCTTGGTTGATAATAATAGGTACAATGCAAATAATCTATGCAGCTTCAGCATCTCCTGGGCAACGTAATTTAAAAAAAAGAATAGCCTATTCCTCCGTATCTCACATGGGTTTCATAATTATAGGAATTAGTTCTATAACTGATACAGGACTTAATGGAGCCATTTTACAAATAATCTCTCATGGATTTATTGGTGCTGCACTTTTTTTCTTAGCGGGAACTAGTTACGATCGAATACGTCTTGTTTATCTCGACGAAATGGGCGGAATAGCTATTCCAATGCCAAAAATATTCACACTATTCAGTAGTTTTTCAATGGCTTCCCTTGCGTTACCAGGCATGAGTGGTTTCATTGCGGAATTAATAGTATTCTTTGGAATAATTACTAGCCAAACATATCTTTTAATCCCCAAAATAGTAATAACTTTTGGAATGGCAATTGGAATTATATTAACTCCTATTTATTCATTATCTATGTTACGTCAAATGTTCTATGGATATAAGCTATTTAATATTTCAAACTCTAATTTTTTTGATTCTGGACCACGAGAGTTGTTTGTTTCGACTTCTATCTTTTTACCAGTAATAGGTATTGGGATTTACCCAGATTTCGTTCTTTCACTCTCAGTTGAGAAAGTAGAAGTTATTCTATCCAATTTTTTTTATAGATAGGTTTGCTAAAATTGTATTAAATGAATAAAGAACCTTTCTTTACTTACGGAAGAAAAAAGACTGAAGTGGAATTCTAATGAGACATGTTTGGCGTTTGTGAGGACCATTTAAATCAAATTTAAGTTAGTATAGTGATTTAAATGGTTCTCGCCTGTTTATAAGAACTTTGCTTAGGTCTTTATGCTCCGTCTGATGTTTGTATTCATAAGGCTTTTTCTTCAATTTAATTAAGCATTACGTTAATTAAATGAACCATAACTATGTAGGCCTATTCCTAATAGATTGACCCCAAAATAACATATCCAAATTATAAGAAAGCCTATAAAAGCCACAATTGCCGAATTTACCCCCTGCAAATTAATATTTGTTCGAATATGTAAATAAATTGCGAATATGGTCCATGTAATAAATGCCCAAGTTTCTTTTGGGTCCCAATTCCAATATGATCCCCACGCCTCATTGGCCCATACTGCTCCCGAAAGAATACCTATGGTTAAAAAGATAAATCCTAGACTAATAACACGATAACTCCAACGATCCAATTGTTCAATCAATTGGGACCTGTAATAATTGCGAACATAAAGCGGGAAAGCACTTTGTAAAATATTGACTTTTTTATTTATATATTGAATTTCACGGGAGAAAAATGACTTAGTTAAAAAATGTTTTCTTTTATCCAAACTACTTATTATACTTATACCATTTTGAAATGTAATGATTATAAGTGCTACTGATAATAATGATCCACATAAAAGAGCTGCATAACCCAATACCATCATACTTACATGCATCATTAACCACTGGGATTGCAGAGCAGGTACTAATATTGAGGATTGATGCATTTCGGTTAAAAGACCCGAAGTAACAAACCCTTGAGTAAATACTGCACTTGGTGCAGTTATTGTACTTAAATTATTTTTAAGTTTTTTTAAATAGAGAATCATATGAATAATATAGAAACTCCAAGAGAGGAAAATTAATGATTCATATAGATTACTTAATGGGAAATGCTTCCAATAAATCCAATGAGTAACTAATAATCCTGTTATACAAGAAAAAGTAACTATTATTCCTTTTTCAAATGAATTATATAGTCCTACTATTTCATTGACTAATAAACTTATCAAATGAAGTGTAATTACAACAGAAACTGTTGAAAAGGAAATATGAATTAAAATATGCTCTAAAGTCGAAAAGATCATAAAAATTGATATTTTTTAAAAATCCCTCAATTAAAAATTTTGAAATAGAAATCTGAAATTTAATTCATTTTATCATATTATTATAGGACTATTGAATTCTTTTAAGAATTTGTAAGATGTCATGCCGCCACTCGGACTCGAACCGAGATGCTCTTGCACTGCTTCCTAAGAGCAGCGTGTCTACCAATTTCACCATAGCGGCTTGTTTGAAATCATAATAGTTCGTTTTTATTCAATCGTCGAGGTTGAAGGGGTTAATTCAATGGAATATTTTTTAGAAAACAGTAAAATTGATGAATAAAAAACCATTCACAAAAAAATTTAAATCAAAATTCCAGTACGGCATCGACGGGCTTTTTTTTTTTTTAATGAAAAGTTTTATATTTAAACCAAATAAATTAATCGGTAGGATGATTATTTTAAGTTTAAATAAACCAATTAATTATTGAACGGCATATTTCATATAAAAAAATGCATATTTTGTTGTGACAAAACAAATAGGTTGATGGGGAAAAAATCCCCATCCCATAAATGACAAAAGAGACGAAAAAAAAAATGATGAAATTTTCTATAATAAGTTTTCAATAAAAAAAATTTTCAATTGAAATTGTTTATATTCTATATTTTAGATTTAAAAAATTCATTTTTAATTTCTTATCCCATTTTTTTGAGTTAAGACGATTTCGATTAATTCATTTTCAAGGGCATGATTTTTTTATTTCTCAGATTTTTCACGAATTTCTTATATATTTCCGTTTCCATATAAGGAGAATAAAAGAATTTCGATTTTCTGGTGTCAACAGATTTTCCTAACGACAAAGCTTTTGTTGCTTCCAACTTGGCTTTTTTTATCCAATTCTTTTTATGACTACGTTTTTTAGAAACAGAGGTACGTTTTTTTGGAACTGCCATTTCAAATCAAATTTATTACTCATTATTATAGTTGGATGTGAAAGACATCTATTGGTCAAACATATTTTTGTTTCTTATTCATTATCTATTCATTATCTATGTATTTAGATTCTATGCAATATCTTCTTTATTAAACTTTTTATAAACTAGAAAAAAATCTAATAAAAATTTTAGATTAGGAGAAATCAAATTTTCTATGGAATAGTTAAACTTAATACAAAAATACAAATTCAAAATTGAAATAATGAATCAAAATTATGACTCATAGTTCTTATTTTTGTTGTCTTGCATTTAATCGTAATTAAGTAAGATTGAAATGTTTTTTACTTAAATTAAATAATTAAATAACCTTTTTCGTTAATTAATAAGATTAATTAATTCATCTTAATTAAAATTTTTTTAACATTCTATGTTATGTAAAATAAAAAGTAAAGTAATAGATTTCTTTTTCTACGAAAAAATCTATAATTATCAAAATTATAAAAAAATATTCAACCTTTTTATATTTTTTTGTTTGTAATGTAAGACAGTTAAATAAAATAATTTTTTTTTAATGAGTTCCAAATTTTATTAATAATTTTGAATAAACTAACTAAAATAATTCACTTTCTATTTGATTATATCATTATTCATTTTATTCGATCTTTGATCGTTGAAGTAGAAAAGTAGCGACGGTTTTTTTAGTCTAATTTTTTTATCTTTTATTCTATATTTATTCTATATATGGATTCTAAGTTATATATTTGATTTTCATAATATGTATTCGAAATAACTTAAATATTATCGTTTATTATCGAAATTTATTTGACCAATTATAACTTCTTTATTTGAATATTGAATATTCAAGTAAAAAATGTTCAATAACTTCATATCTGTTTAAATAGAAAATTAACAAATAGAAAAATTCTATTTTAAATTATTAATTAGATCTATTGGTTTTTTTATTGTCTCTTTTCAAAAGAGGTAAGAACCGGTGAATTGTAAACCAAAAAAAGAAATTAATTAAAAATCTTCTATTATGGAATATATATACCAATATGCATGGATTATACCCTTCATTCCGCTTCCAGTTCCTTTGTTAATAGGAGCGGGACTTCTTTTTTTTCCCATAGCAACAAAAAATCTTCGACGTATATGGGCTTTTTCTAGTATTTCGTTGTTAAGTATAGTTATGATTTTTTCTATGAAGCTGTCTATTCACCAAATAAATAGTAATTTTATTTATCAATATATATTATCTTGGACCATTAATAATGATTTTTCTTTAGATTTTGGTTACTTGATCGATCCACTTGCTTCTATTATGTCAATCTTAATCACTACTGTCGCAATTTTGGTTCTTATTTATAGTGATAATTATATGTCTCATGATCGGGGATATTTGAGATTTTTTGCTTATATGAGTTTTTTCAATACTTCTATGTTGGGATTAGTTACTAGTTCAAATTTGATACAAATTTATGTTTTTTGGGAATTAGTTGGAATGTGTTCGTATCTATTAATAGGTTTTTGGTTCACACGACCTATTGCTGCAAATGCTTGTCAAAAAGCATTTGTGACTAATCGTATAGGGGATTTTGGATTATTATTAGGAATTTTAGGTCTTTATTGGATAACGGGTAGTTTTGAATTTGGGGATTTATTTCAAATATTCAATAACTTAATTAATAAGAATGAAATCAATTTATTATTTTGTATTTTATGTACTTTGTTCTTATTTGCCGGCCCAGTTGCAAAATCTGCGCAATTTCCTCTTCATATATGGTTACCTGATGCTATGGAGGGGCCTACTCCTATTTCAGCTCTCATACATGCAGCTACTATGGTAGCTGCGGGTATTTTTCTAGTCGCTCGACTTCTTCCTCTTTTCATAGTTGTACCTTATACAATGAATGTAATAGCTTTTATAAGCATAATAACAGTCCTATTAGGAGCTACTTTAGCTCTTGCTCAAAAAGATATTAAGAGAAGTTTAGCTTATTCAACAATGTCTCAATTGGGTTATATGATGTTAGCTTTAGGTATGGGTTCTTACCGAGCTGCTTTATTTCATTTGATTACTCATGCTTATTCAAAAGCATTATTGTTTTTGGGATCCGGATCAATTATTCATTCAATGGAAGCTATTGTCGGGTATTCTCCGGATAAAAGTCAGAATATGGTTCTTATGGGAGGGTTAGCAAGACATGTGCCAATTACAAAAACTGCTTTTTTAATAGGTACGCTTTCTCTTTGTGGTATTCCACCTCTTGCTTGTTTCTGGTCAAAAGATGAAATTCTTAATGATAGTTGGTTGTACTCGCCAGTTTTCGCAATACTAGCTTATTTTACAGCTGGATTAACCGCATTTTATATGTTTCGAATTTATTTACTTACTTTTGAGGGTCATTTAAACGTTTATTTAAAAAGTTACAGTGGAAAAAAAAGTAATTCCTTGTATTCAATATCTCTATGGGGTAAAGAAGGATTGCAAACGATTGATCAAAATTTTGGTTTATTAGCTTTATTAAGTAAGAAAAGGACTTCTTTTTTTTCAAATATGAAAAAACCACATCAAATTGATGGAAATTTCAAAAAAAAAAAGCAATCTTTTATTACTATTACTGATTTGTACAATAAGAATATTTATTCATATCCTCATGAATCGCAAAATACTATGTTATTTCCTCTGATTATATTAATTCTGTTTACTTTATTTATTGGATTCACAGGAATTCCATTCAATCAAAAAGGAATAGATATATTAACTAAATGGTTAACCCCATCTATAAATCTTTTACATCCAAATTTGCATAATTTTATGGATTGGTATGAATTTGTGATAAATGCAATTTTTTCAGTTAGTATAGCTTATTTGGGAATATTTGTAGCCTTTTTTTTATATAAACCTGTTTATTCATCATTAAAAAATTTTGATTTAATAAATTCATTTCATAAAATAGGTTCAAAGAGAATTTTTTGGGATAAAATAAAAAATATTATATATAATTGGTCCTCTAACAGAGGTTATATAGATTCTTTTTATGCAACATCCTTAA